TACTAATATTGTAGGTTTACGTATTTCAGTTAAAAGACCCGAAGTAGCAAAGCCTTGGGTAAAAATAGTACTTGAGGCAGTTATTGTGGTTAAATAATTTTTTCTTATTTTGAAATAAGGGACTATATGAATAAGGGAGAAACTCCATGAAAGAAAGATTAATGATTCATATAAATCACTTAGTGGGAAATGGCCCGAATAAATCCAACGAGTGATTAATAATCCTGTTAGACATAAAAAAGTAACTATCATCCCCTTTTCTGACGAATCATATGGTTTTATGATTTTATTGCCCAATAAGGTTATCAAATGAATTGTAATTACAATTGAAACAATTGAAAAGGAAATATGAGTGAATATATGCTCTAAAGTTGAAAATATCATAAAAATGAAAAAAAGGGAGGGAATCCCCTAAATTAATTAAGAAATAGAAATCGGTAATTTAATTTATTTTTATTATAGGATCTATTGGATCTCTTTTAGAAGATGGCATGCCGCCACTCGGACTCGAACCGAGATGCTCTAGCACTGCTTCCTAAGAGCAGCGTGTCTACCGATTTCACCATAGCGGCTTGCTCGAACTAATAATAGCCTATTTATATTCAATCGTCGAGATTGAACAAGTCAATTCAATCAAATAAGTTTTTTTAGTAAAGATTCAAATTGATAAAAAAATGAGTTCAAAAGTCAATTTGAAGGTTCATTAGTTTCATTTATTTTAGGGTGTCCGGTTTATTTATCTTAGGGCTTTGACGTAGTTTATCCTATTCTAAAATCCAACTTTTGCAAGTAGATAATTCTCTCGATAGAATAAAAAACAACTGTTTTCATTTTTTACTTTTATTGATACTTCATTATTTTTATCTGATTTCAAAAATTTAAAACAAAAAATAAATTTTCTCAATGAATCCAAAATAACCATATTTTGGATTACTCCAAATTGACACATTATTTGTACATTGACACATTAGTTGTACATAATATCTCAACAATGAAGTTCTTTTATTGATTGGGCTCAAAATTGGAGATATATGGGAAATCCATTCCATATAGTAATTACTTAAAATTATAAATTAAGAAGTCATAAAGTTATCCAAAATTTTTTAACATGGAATCCATTAGTTTCAACAATCCATTAATTTGAACTAAAAATATTATATCTGTATCTGTCCTTCCCGAAAAAGAGAGAAATTTTTCATTATTGTAAAGTTCGATGGGGAAAATAAGACTCCCCACCACCAAAATCTTAGTTAAAATATATTAAAAAGAAATAAAAAATCTTGTATTTTTTTCTTTATTCTTTTTTTTTAGAATTAAGAAAACAGAAGAATTCTTTTTTTTAGACATCTTATAAGATTGAAACCTGGTCTATTTCATATTGATTAGAATAGGGACTGCTAATTGTGAATTTTATATTAACAAATTATTGAGACCATTTTTTGAGTCAAATCCATTCCGATTATTCCAATATTTTAGGACTTATTTGTTTGTTGTACAAAAAAACTTTTTGAATTCCCGGTGGAAAGAGATTTCCCTAATGACAAAGCTTTTAACGCCGCCCAATATCCTTTCCTTTTCCAAATATTTTTACGAATACGCTTTTTTGATATAGAAGTACGTTTTTTTGGAACTGCCATTTAAAACTCATTGTTATAGTTGGATGTGAAAGACATCTATTGTTCAAAACAAATTATTATTTCTTATTCATTATCTATTTTTTCTATAATATCTATTTTTTCTATAAATAATATTCTCTTCATAAATCATAAAAAAGAAATATAGATATCTGAAAGGTCCGTGAAAATTGGATCAAAAATTACTCGAAATAACAAAATTTTGATTCCATACAATATTCGTAAAACCAAAAATTTTTGGTTTGGAACTCTTAGTTCTCGTTCTTTATCTCTCAAAGTTATATCTTTAGAATCTGCTAGGTCATAGAAATCAAACTTAACGACTTAATAAAATAACGAAAGAACCTAAAAGACCTTCTTGATTTTCGTCATTCTAGACTTTATTTACATGTAATAAAATATCTCAAAGCAAAGGATTGTAAACTTTTGCCTAATAAAAAACTTGAGTCTTTTTTTAATCAAACTCGAGAAAAGAATACAAAAAAATTCAATTTTAAAATTCGAATGAGATTACTAATAAATCTGTTAAAGGATATGCGGTTTGATAAAAAAATATCTCAGTCCTTTTTTACCCTTTCTCGATAAAAAAAGTTCATTTTAGATCTATAATATTCTAACGTTTACTAAGAAATCGTTTTGATTGAAATGGAAAACAATCAATCCCATAATGAATTAGTTAATGAGTTGAAAGAAACTAACTAAAATCAAGAGTTTTTATTTCATTAGACCGATGACCTTAGTTAATCCTATAATTCATATCAGCAGCAAGTACTCTTTTTAGCGTAATTTTTTATCCTTGCTCTATGAATCTAAATTATTATTATATTATGAGAAATTATCGTAATAATTTATGAGAAATTATCGTA